TGTTTGATCTTGTTTCAATAACAAGTATCTTTTTTTCAGATCAAATAAATCTTTTTTATCCAGAATTCATGGGAACAAAAAAGGCCCGGCTAGGTACTAACCTGGCCGGGCTGAAAAACAAGTTTTTTTATTCTTTATTCTATATTCTATAATTCTAATTCTATATATTATCTATATATTAAATATTAAATTAATATTCTAATATTATATAATATTATATTCTATATATCTATATATAATTATTCTATATAGAAAAAATCCATAATATATAAATATAATAATATATAAGTTATTATAATATTATAATAACATAACTTATATTATAATTATAATAATTTTATTTTAATAATAATAAAATAATCTTTTAGATTCTTTATTTTATTAGTTAGATTATTTATTAGTATTAGAATTCTTTATTCTATTAATTTATTCTATTAAATTAAAAAGTAAAATTAATAAGTAATAAGATTAATATATTAAATTAATAAATTAAAATAATATAAAAATAATATTAATATATTAAAAAATAATAAAATAATGTATTAATATAATAAAATAAATATATTAATATAATAAAATAGAGATAAGAAATATAAAAAAAAAGAAATATAAAAAAAAGAAAGGGCCCTTTTCAATTGGGGAGAGATGGCTGAGTGGACTAAAGCGTCGGATTGCTAATCCGTTGTACGAATTTTTCGTACCGAGGGTTCGAATCCCTCTCTTTCCGTTTCCATCAATGATTTGGTATTTTATTTACCTTTTGATTTTGAATTTATAGAACAGAGTCTCTTTTGTTTCTTTTCTTTCTTTGTTTGAATTTTTTTATTAACGATATTTATTATTATTTATATTATTATTTTTTTTTCTTTTTCATTTTATTTCTAATTTATATATTTAAATTTATATATAATATATATATTTAATATTTATTAAAATTGAAAGATGTAAAATAGAATAGATAATAAGAATATTTCAAAATCAAGCACAAGCAAGGAAAACACAGAAAACAAAAATATGATTTTTTATTCTTCACGTCCCGGATTACGTCCTGGATCGTTAGATAGGAATCCGAAGATGAAAAGAGAAACAAAGAATACCACTACCGTGTAAACAAAAAGTTTTAGAGTAAGCATTACACAATCTCCAAGATCATTAAAAAAAAAGAAAGAGAATAGATTCTCCTATACTACACATGAGGATTCACACTGTAAAACTTATCTGATCTTAGAAATCAAAATTGTTAAAATGTTCGAATCTTTTTTTCGAATAAATTATGAATTTTTCTAGGACAGTATTCAAATTAAAGATCTCATCGAAAACTTACAGCAGCTTGCCAAACAAAAGCTAAGAGAAAAAAGAATACAGGTATTACTGGCATAATATCTACAATTGGATTCAAAAAAGCATAGGCTTCAGGTAATTTCGCGAAGAAAAAACTACTTGAATAAAGAGCGGAGTTAATACAAATACAGACCAAACTAAAGATATTAAGCATAACAAACATTTTGTTCTTTAAGATAATTGTATTTTTTCTTTTTGTGAATTAAATTAATAAAAATTCAAATTAAGTTAATATTATTAAGTTTATATTATTATTAATATATTATATTCTTAATTTTCTAATAAATGAATTTTCAATTTCATTTCTTTTTTTTTTTTTATTTCATTTATGATTTATAATTAATAATAATTTAATTTCTTAATTAATTAATTAAATTAATATTAAAAAAAAAAAAGAAATCACAAAAATTTAAAATAAAAATAATAATAAAAATCGAATACGAATATTAGAATAAAATAGAATAGAATAATAGAATATATAGAATAAAAAAAAGATCGAATTAATTACGAATAAAATGATAAATCAAATAAGAAAAAGTAGACCCCCAAAATCCTTCTTTGATTTGAACTTATCAAATTCAAAATATTTCCATTCTGAAATAAAAATAAATAAAAAATAGAAGAAATCAGACTTTCATGCAATATCTTAATTGAATTATATGTAATGATCAATAATTTCAGTTTCATTCTATATCTAGACATATCAAAATTCTAGCAACAATTTATTCTATAGATATTTAGATATTTGGACTGGAATTGACGAACAACCAATATCAATAATAGTGTTTAGTAGTGTCGAATAGAAATAGAAATGGGGCGTGGCCAAGCGGTAAGGCAACGGGTTTTGGTCCCGCTATTCGGAGGTTCGAATCCTTCCGTCCCAGAGCATATCCATTCATGATATATATCATATCTGAATACAAATTATATATCATAATAAAGATTGCCCTTTTTTGAGAAACCTTTTGTTTAAGAGTATATAATATTGGGTAGTTGGGTAGAATGTGATTCTTCTTTTTTTTTAATGATTCATCTCTAAATCGAGTCACTTTGAAAATGTAGATTCAAAACAAAAAGAACTTATTCTTTTTTATTCGTGTTATTGTATATTCAAAATGTATATTATTATTTTAATAAAATTTAATAAAAACTAATAAATAATAAATTTATAATAATATATTTATTTTATAAATTTATTATTTTATAAATTTATTAATTATTAATCTATTTATAAAATCTATTTCAAAATTTAAATTGGATTTTGATAATAAATAAGAATCTTCTATTAAAATTTTGAATTCTAATTCTATTTTTTTTTATTTTGAATAAGAATATTTCGAATCTCTATTTTTATAAAAAATAAATAGAAATAGAATAGAAATTATATTCCTACAATATCGAATTAATTTTAATTTTTTTTGATACTTCTTTACTTTTACTTTAGAAATTTGCCATTCATATTGAAGGAAAAAATATGGATTATTATGGATCGATTGAATCAATGACTATTCATGATTTCAGAATTGAATCAATTACATGCCGGCTCCAAACTAGAGGAATGTTATGGTAAAACTTCGTTTGAAACGATGTGGTAAAAAGCAACGTGCGACTTGAAAGACATGATTACATTAGCCGTGGATTCTTACATCCACCATTTTTCTATTATATAGAAATGAAGGTGCTCTTTCTCGACATTGTTTGTTCTATTCCACTCGAATTTCTTTTTTGGGGGAGGAGGGAGGATTTGATGATGGAAATAGTACATGATGGAGCTCGAGTTGATTCATTTCTCAGGGGCAAGTTTCTAGGGTTAGTGAAAATTAATAAGTTAGAACAACTTCGTAAGTATATTTTCGCTATAGAAATCGAAAGGATCCAATTCGAGCAAGTTTAAAAAAAGTAATAATTTGTTGGAATTGGTAAAACTATTTCGATCAAAAGTGGATCTGGGGGAATCAACCATCTATTTGTACGATTCTTTGATGGAAAGAAATAAAAAAATGGGTATGTTGCTGCCATTTTTGAAATGATTAAAGATCCTCGAAATAATGTCTAAACCCAATGATTCAAGGAAAAGCTAACGGATCGTGGAACAAGTAAATACCGTTTTCAATTGTCTCAACAACTATATTACACTGACTGAAGACGAAAAATTGATTCTAAAGGAGACAGACAAGAAAGGGGGTAGAGACCGCTCAATAAATGAAATAAAATACCTGGTTTTGTTTTCCTTTGAGTTATTTGAGAGTTATCCAACTTGAGTTATGAGGTTGCGAATACGAGTGATTTTTTTTCGGGAAAGAATAGAATAAGAAAAAAGTATTTAATTTAAATCATAGTCTAATTGATTTGATGATTTTATGAATCTATTTGACATCATAATTCTATACATAGACATAATTTCGAATTTTCTCGAGCCGTACGAGGAGAAAACTTCTTATACGTTTCTAGGGGGGGTGTATTGTTTATCTATATCTATCCCAATGAGCCGTTTATCGAATCGTTGCAATTGATATTCGATCCCGAAGAGAGGGGAGAGATCTTCGGAGAGTGGGTTTTTATGATCCGATAAAGAATCAAACCTATTTAAATATTCCTGTTATTCTATATTTCCTTGAAAAAGGCGCTCAACCTACAGGAACTGTTCAGGATATTTCAAAAAAGGCGGGTGTTTTTATGGAACTTAATCCTAATCAACAAACGAAATTCAATTTAAAAATAAATAAATAAAAAGAAAAAAGAGGGTGTGGATGACTTTTATGTAGATTTATATAATCCTTTTCTCTCTTATCTCCCCCCCCCGCTCTCTTGTTCTATTCATACCTAATTTTTGATTTCTTATTGCTGCCATAGAATGCTGTTTTTTATAACTACAAAAATCAATTTTTTTTTGATAATATAAAAATGGGCAAATGAATAAAAATAAATTAAGTAATAAATTAATAAATTAAGTAATAAATGAAGTAATTGGGTCTATAAATACATTATCCTCAATGAGCTGGTTTTTGTTAGAATTCTCTAAAGAAATTTAAAAAGAAAAGGGGGGTTAGGTTAAGCTTTTTTATTCATTCTATTTATATTTTATGTTTTATGTTATTATTGATTGAATAAACCCGATCTCTACCTTTTTCTTTAATTTTTGCATACGCCTTTTTCGTATCTATGTCGATTATTTATGTAGTGTTAATACAACATAATTGCTTGGTTTTTTTATTTACTTTATTTTCTATTTTCTTTTTATATTTTATTAATTATATTATTTTATTAATTAGATATTAAATATTTATATATATATTCTATTTTTATTTTTTTTTCTTAGTATTTATTATTATTTTTTATTATTCATTTGTAATTTGAATAAAATTCAATTATATTTTTAAATTCAATTAGATTTCAATTGGTATTTATTCAATTTAATATTTAAGTTTTGAATTCGTTTATTTTCTCCATTGTATTCTTTTTTCAACATTAATATTGACAACAGTGTATCAAACAAATATAATCCGATCGTGATTGGATCCATTTATTACCGTTCCATAGGATTTTTTTTACTTCATCTAATAGATGGGTTCGTTGGATTTTCTGTAATAGAAAGAAGAAAAGAAGTTCTTTTTATTATTATAAAGAAATAATTAAAGAAATTCTTTTCTTTCTTTATTTCTTTATAATAATAAATAATAATCAGATGATAATAAATAAATAATAAAATAATAATATCTTTAATATAATAATAGAATAATTTCTTTATAACTTTATAATTCTAATAATCTTTATAATTATAATAATAATATAAATAATAATATAAAATATAAGTAGAATATTATAGAATATATATATAAATATATAATAATAAAAATATTCTAATCTAAATTCTAAAGAATAAGAATATAAATAATTAAATAAAAAAAATGAAAATAAAATAATGTATAACGTATAACATAGGAGACAAAGAGGCGGTCTTTAAATTGTTATTTTCTTTTTTTATCTGTTATCTGAGTGTTATCTGAGAAAATCTCTTGTATTTTAATCTGATCTGAACATAAAAATGTTCAGAATCGATTCGACTTCGACATTTAAAATCTTTTTTCTGGATTCTTGATTTTATATTTTAATGGAATATTTTTTTTTATTATCCAATTCAATCTTTTTATTTATTTTGATTGCGGTTGTATCTACACATCTTATTAGTTTATTTTTTTATTTATTTTTTTAGGGTTGCTAACTCAATGGTAGAGTACTCGGCTTTTAAGTGCGACTCCAATTTTTACACATTTCTATGAAACAATGGATTCGTCCATACCATCGGTAGAGTTTGTAAGACCACGACTGATCCAGAAAGGAATGAATGGAAAAAGCAGCATGTCGTATCAATGGAGAATTATAAGAATATTTCATTGTTATTGGATCGGGCCCAAATCCGTGTTTGTATTCTTGGCTCGCAACAAAATAAATTCACAGTTGGGTTGAATTAATAAATGGATAGAGTTTGGTGGCTCCAATTATAGGGAAACAAAAAGGAACGAGCTTTCGTTTTGAATTTGAATGATTACCCCATCTAATTATACGTTAAAAATAAAAATATTAGTACTTGATGTGGGAAAAGCTTTTCCCATGAATGGATTATTGATTTATGTTATGAATCCTAACTATTAGCTATTCTCCATTATATTATGGGGTGGCGATAAATGTGTAGAAGAAAGAGTATATTGATAAAGATCTTTTTTTTTTCCAAAATCAAAAGAGCGATTGGGTTGAGAAAATAAAGGATTTCTAACTATCTTGTTATCCTAGAATGAAGATAAAACAATTAGATGGAAAAAGCGAGTAGAGAGAGTCCGTTGATGAGTCTTACTTGTTTTCTAGGTATCTATTTCTTTTTTATTAGAATAGAATACCCCGTTTTGACTGTATCGCACTATGTATTATTTGATAACCCAATAAATCTTCGATCCTTGGCCCAAATCGAATTTCAAAAATGGAGGAATTTCAAGTATATTTAGAACTAGATAGATCTCGTCAACATGACTTCCTATACCCACTTATTTTTCGGGAGTATATTTATGCACTTGCTTACGATCATGGTTTAAATAGTTCCATTTTGGTGCAAAATCTAGGTTATGACAATAAATCTAGTTTACTAATTGTAAAACGTTTAATTACTCGAATGTATCAACAGAATCATTTGATTATTTCTGCTAATAATTCTAACAAAAATCCATTTTGGGGGTACAACAAGAATTTGTATTCTCAAATAATATCAGAGGGGCTTGCCGTCAGTGTGGAAATTCCATTTTCCCTACAATTAATCTCTTCCTTAGAGAAGGCAGAAATCATAAAATCCTATAATTTACGATCAATTCATTCAATATTTCCTTTTTTTGAGGAAAAATTTCCATATTTAAATTATGTGTCAGATGTACAAATACCCTACCCTATCCATCTGGAAATCTTGATTCAAACCCTTCGATACTGGGTGAAAGATGCCTCCTCCTTTCATTTATTAAGGCTCTTTCTTTATGAGTATTGTAATTGGAATAGTCTTATTACTCCAAAAAAAAGGATTTCTACTTTTTCAAAAAGTAATCCAAGATTTTTCCTGTTCCTATATAATTCTTATGTATGTGAATACGAATCCATCTTTCTTTTTCTCCGTAACAAATCTTCTTATTTACGATTAACATCTTCTGGAGTCCTTTTTGAGCGAATCTATTTCTATGCAAAAATAGAACATTTTGTAGAAGTCTTTGATAAGGATTTTCCGTCCACCCTATGGTTCTTCAAGGACCCTTTCATTCATTATGTTAGATATCAAGGAAAATCCATTCTGGCTTCAAAGAATACGCCCTTTTTGATGAAAAAATGGCAATACTATCTTATCCATTTATGGCAATGTCATTTTTTTGTTTGGTCTCAACCAGGAAAGATCCATATAAACCAATTATCCGAGCATTCATTTTACTTTTTGGGCTATTTTTCAAATGTGCGGCTAAATCCTTCAGTGGTACGGAGTCAAATGTTGGAAAAGTCATTTATAATGGAAAATCTTATGAAAAAGCTTGATACAATAATTCCAATTATTCCTCTAATTAGATCATTGGCTAAAGCAAAATTTTGTAATGTATTAGGACATCCCATTAGTAAATCGGTCTGGGCCGATTC